CTACGGTCTCGAATTTCTTAATAGCAGTATCTATTCGAAACGAATTCTCTAGCATTTGACTCCTTATCACCGAAGAGTTTAGTCGTACACTTGAAAGATAGCCCAGAAAATAGAAGGGATGATTATATAATTGCTTTATATGGATCCTGGCCGGTTGAGACCACAAGTCAAAATGACATTGCCAAAAGTTGACAAGGTGAGATTTCCATTTCTTTATCAGAAGACGAGCCCCCCTTGAAGCCAGAATCGATTTTCCTTGATATCTGACATAATGCATAAAAGGGTCTTTGAACAACCATAGGGTTTTCTGAAAATCGTTACAAAGCACTACTACAAGATACTCTATTTTTGCATAGAAATGTGTTCGCTCAAGAAAGGATCCAAAAGATTTTGATCGTAAATGAAAGGGTTGTTTACAGAGAAAAATGAATATGAATTCACATTCATATACATGAGAATTAGAGAGGAACAAGAAGAATCTTTGATTCTCTTTTGAAAAAAGGGAAATGGAATTTTTTGGAGTAATGAGACTATTTGAATTCCAATACTCGTAGAGAGAGAATCGCAATAAATGCAACGAAGGAGTATCTTGTATCCAAGAGTGAAGGGTTTGAACCAAGATTTCCAGATGGATGGGGTGGGGTATTAGTATATCTGACACATGATTTAAATGTGATAACTTGTCCTCGAAAAAGGGAAATATTGAATGAATAGATCGTAAATTATGAGATTTTGCTATTTCTTTTTCTTCTAGGGAAGATACCAATCGCAGCGAGAATGGAATTTCCACAACGACTGCAAAACCCTCCGATATCATTTGATAATCAAAATGATTGTTGTGCCCAACGAATCGATTTTGATTAGAATCATTAACCGAAATAATCAAACGATTCTGTTGATGCATTCGAGTAATTAAACGTTTCACAATTAGTGAACTGGATTTATTGTCATGATCTAAATTTTCCACCGGTTCATAAAGAATCGATCCATTTAAAGCATGACCATGAGCAAGCGCGTAGATATATTCCTGAAATAGAAACGGATATAGGAAGTATTGTTGCCGAAATCCATCCATTTCTAAATATCCTTGTAGTTCCTCCATTTCCATTTGAAATTACACTTGAACCAAATGGGGGATTTCTTGAGTTATCAAACAATACATAGTACGATACGGTCAGAACAAGGTATATAGTAAGAAAAGAATAGATACCCCGGAGCCAGAAAGGACAATCAACGGATCCTATTTCCATCCAATTTATTTATGTTCGTTATAGTTACAAGAGATGGTTAGAAATCCTTTATTTTTACAACCCGATCACTCTTTTGACTTTGGAATAATGAATTTTGATCAATATACCGTTTCTTCTACACATTCGTCTCCACTACATAATAGAGAACATAATAGAGAATAGTTAGGATTCATGAAAAAAAAAAAAGGAATTGATGATCCACTCACAAGAGAACCCTTTCCCACATCAGGCACTAATATATTTTTAACGTCTAATTAGATCGGGTAATCATTCGAATTAAGAACAAACAGAAGCTCGTTGCTTTTGGTTTCCCTATAATTGGAGCTATAGGGCTCTATCCATTTATTCACTCGACCCAACTTGAATTGATTTGACCCCTTTCCAAGAAAAGAATCAAAACAAGATTTTGTATCGATCCGTTAAGGATGAAGTATTCTAAGAGTTCTCCATTGATACGACATGCTGTTTTTTCCTTTCATTCCCTTTCAGGATCAGTCGTGGTCTTACAAACTCTACCAATGGTATGGACGAATCCGTTGCTTCATCAAAATGTGTAAAAGACCATAGCCGCACTTAAAAGCCGAGTACTCTACCGTTGAGTTAGCAACCCATATAAATAGGGTGTGTAGATACGATCGGAATAAAAAATAAATAAAGAGATTCGATTGCCCGACCTCGTCAAAACATTGAACTAGCAACAGATCAAAAAGAAAGATTTGATGATCAATTGTGAACATAAAAATGAACAGAGATCAGATGAAAATACAACAGATTCTGGGATAAATTATAGAGAAAATCTAAATAGATGTAAAAATTGATAGACTACCCATACTCTATTTTTTTTTTTCATTATATTAACTAAGATACTTCTTGATGTCACAACGAAATTGACGAACCCGTCGTTTGTGTGAAATAAAGAAACAAACTTATGAAATGTGGATAAATAGATCTATTTATCCACGATCGAATTATATTTGTTCGATACACCATTGTCAATATGAATTGAATGTTGAGAAAACCAATTCAATAAATAAAACAAGGACTTGTGTTGGAGTGACACTACAACATAGATAAGGGATGAAGTATGAGTGGGGAAATAAATAAGGAATTCCGGTAGGAAAAAAATGTCGGGTTTATTCAATATTTATTCGATAGAGGTATAATAAGCAATATTGACCTTTTGTTTGTTGGTGAAGTCCCAACGAAAACCATCTGATTGATGGTAATCCCATAATTTCCCAGTTATTTCATCTATTCACTCAATCTTTTTTCTATCTGTCTCATATCAAGAGAAGATATTGATTTTTATAGTTCTATAGATACGGGGTCATGTGAGAGCAACAATGAATAGAGAATAGAGAAAAAAAATAAGGAATGGTGGAGAAACAATTAGACAAAGCTAGATACTGGGCACCCCCCCCCTTTTTTTTTTTATTTCATTAATTTCATTTGATTAATTCGAAATTCCTTAAATACCTCCGCCTTCTTTGAAATATCATGAACAGTTCCTGTAGGTTGAGCGCCTTTTTCAAGGAAATATAGAATAGCGGAAACATTTGAATAAGTTTGGTTCTTTATCGGATCGTAAAAACCCACTTTACGAAGATCTCTTCCCTCTCTTCGGGATCGAACATCAATTGCAACGATTCGATAGATGACTCATTGGGATAGACATAAATGAACAACCCCCCCTAGAAACGTATAAGAGGTTTTCTCCTCGTACGGCTCGAAAAAGAATGATTTGAATTTATGTATTGTAGTGGCAAATAGATCCACAAAATCATCAATTAGACTATGATTTGAGTCATTTTTTTTTGTTCTTCCTTCCTGAAAAAAAAAAAAAAAAAAGAAATCTCATTCGTACTCATAACTCAAGTTGGGTAATTCTCAAAGAGCTCGAAGGGAAATCCTTAGACATTTATTGAGTCGTCTCTAACCTCTTTTGTTTGTCTCGCCTAGAGTCGATTTTATTTCTTCCCCATTCTGATCTAGTTGTTGAGACAATTGAAAACGGTGTTTCCTTGTTCCGGTATCCTTTAATTTTATCTTTGCTTTGAATCCTTGGGTTTAGACATTACTTCGGTAATCCTTAATTGTTTCAAAATGGTAGCAACATACCTTTTGTTATTTCGTTCTATGGAAACGATTGATTCCCCTGTGATACACTTTTGATCGGAATTGGTAAAACTATTTCGACAAATTCATTTTACTTTTTTTTTTTACTTGTTCGAACTTGATCCTTTCAATTTCTATACCGAAGATATACTTACGAAGTTGTTCCAACTTATTGATTGGCATTAACCCTAGATCCTTCTCTCTGCTAAATGAATCAATTCTTTATGCTCGAGCTCCATCATGTGCTATATTATAATTATATTATTTTATTACAACCCCAAAATTGGGGTCCTAGTGGAATAGAACAAACTATGTCGAGCCGAGAGCATCTTCTTTGATATATAAAATGGTGGGTACAAGAATCCACAGCCAATAATGTCCTTCAAGTCGCACGTTGCTTTCTACCACATCGTTTCAAACGAAGTTTTACCATAACATTCCTCTAATTTTGGACCGGTATGGAATTGATTCAATATGGAATCATGAATAGTCATTGGCTCAATCGGTATATAGGATATGAAGTCCTCCATACTTTCATTTTCATATATGGATCTGGAGAAGTCTCAGCAAGAATATAATTTAACCCCATATTTTATTAGAAGAATGAAACACATTTATAAAAAACACGAAGAAATGCGTTGCTTAACACTTCTTTACATCTTCAACAGATTGTTAGGGATAATGAATCATGAAAGATCCAATTCTTTCTCAAACAACTAAAACTAAAGAAGGGTCTTTAATTAGATTACCGATACCGGAACAGAATGAGTCATTAACCAAATAAGCTATTCCAATGACCGGGAAAGATCGCAAGTGACTCGATAGGATAGATTCACCAATGTCACACTTCTTCGAGTAGAAAGAATTTATAAGGAATCATAAAAAAAAATTTCAAGAATTTCCTACTTCGACATCATTACTGGAAATAAGTTTTCCAGTAAAGACTGAATTGAATCTCTAAATCCATCAACAAGTCGGTACAACGAGGATCTAAAAATGTTTAGCAGATATCTGATTAATTAAATCAGACGCGAATTTGATCATCATAAGAGACCTCTATGTTTCCTTTCCGATTGAATCATCAATAATTTAAACCAGATAAATGGGTCAAGAAACAAATCCAATTGTTTTGTTTTCTTGGGGATGGATAGAAGGGGCTCATGAAAGAAAAGATTAAGGTCGGTATTCTTTCAGGTATTCTTTCATCTGATTGATAAAATCAGAATCGTAGGAGTCTGATTTTATCGTATTCATCAGATACACCAAACAAGTGTTACCGGGGGTAATCGTGGGTATTTAAGGGATCGCAGACCTTTTTCGCCAAAACTGAAACACCGGTGTCACTGATCACTGAAATAGAACAATAACAATACGTATAGGCATGGTTCATTTTCTACAGATTTTTCCTTACTTCAGATTCAGGAATCTTTCCATAAAGTAAAGTGAATGTATGAATCTCCCCCCTCCCCCAATTGATCGCTACATTGATTTCCAATTATTCATTGGAGCCAAATCAAATACAAAATAAAAGAAATTAGGTCCAAAGAAAATAATCTGTTCCGTATTGAATTTTCTTGTTTGTTAATAAGATCCGGATGACAAGGGTCTTGAAATTGATACCTTCCTTTCCTTTGCGGATTAACTCATATCGACACGAATTCCATGGGGATCGTGAATCATACCCAAAGCCAATTTAAAAGGATCTTCTTATGGGATGCTATCCTGTCTTGTATAAGTACAAAGCAAAATGGGTTCATATCAATTCGTTGTTACTATTTTGTTTGATTTTGTCCCACCCCAGTCTCAGGAGCTTTAATTCCAGCGATGGAATTAATACCAAGAACCCCCCCGTTTTTTAGGATTCAAGATCCACATAGAATTAGTCATTTTGTCTACCCTATCTTTATTTATATTTACTTTAGGGAAGGTAGAGACTTCTCTTTTATTTCGCATTTCGACTCAGAATGCATCATGTGAGAATCCAAATATCATAGATATGGGGCATAAAGTTTATCCAAATGACTAACTAACCTTCAATATGAATATGGGCGAGGAGGCGAACATACGCTGAATGGCCCACCCAGTTTTTTTTTTTTGAATTTCACTTTGATCTTTGTTCCCATCCTACCTATATCAAAAAAGATATTTATTTCCATCCACATGTCATTGATACTCGATCCGTTTGTTTGTGAGAAACAAAATCGAAAGGGAAGATATGATTCTATAGAAGAATCATTAGAAATCACAAAGAAAGATTGGATCACATTGTATCCAACATTACACCCTTAAACAGAAGATTGTTAAAAAGAACAATCTTTGTTATGATAGAATTGGTCTGGGACGGAAGGATTCGAACCTCCGAGTAACGGGACCAAAACCCGTTGCCTTACCACTTGGCCACGCCCCATTTTTATTTCTATTCGACACCGATAAACACTAATATCGGTATTGGTTGTTCGTCAATTCCAGCCCCAATATCTATTGAATTGGTTGTTGCTATGATTCTACACATGTAGATGTAGAATCAAAATGAATTTATTGATCATTACATATAATTCAATTAAGATATTGTATGTAAGGTATGATTCCTTCTATTCTCATTTGAGAATTGAATCTCATTTGAGAATTGAAGGATTTTTGATTGAGGGAGTTCAAAGAAAAAGAAAGATTTTGCGGCCTACTTTCCCTTCTTTCTTCATTTTCCCCTCATATCAATAACCCAATAATAATGAAATTTTATCAATTTTATCCAAGAACAAAATGTTTGTTATGCTTAATATCCTTAGTTTGATCTGTCTTAATTCTGCCCTTCATTCGAGTAGCTTTTTCTTCGCCAAATTGCCCGAAGCTTATGCTTTTTTCAATCCAATCGTAGATGTTATGCCAGTCATACCTGTGCTCTTTTTTCTCTTAGCCCTTGTTTGGCAAGCTGCTGTAAGTTTTCGATGAGATCTTTAATACTGTCTTAGAAACATTCATGATTTATTCGATAAAAAAAATTCTATTCTTAAGAATTGATAAGATCAGATAATGAACCCTCGACTCAAACATGGAAATTCTTTTGGATAACCGAGATGAATCGGAATCACCTCATTTCTTCATTCCTTCTGGGGGTCGAAGACCCTATGTATGGTCCCTACAATACCTAATTGTAGGTATGAGAGATCTTTTTGTTAACGAAAGAATCAGAATCTTATTACAAATTCATTCCTGCAAATTCCTTCTGTTTTCTAGAAACCGCTTCTTTTCTTGGTGTCAAAACGGAATATGTGGTACAAAAATGGAGAATCTATTCCCCTATTTCCCCCAAAATGATCTTGGAGATTGTGTAATGCTTACTCTCAAACTCTTCGTTTACACAGTAGTGATATTCTTTGTTTCTCTCTTCATCTTCGGATTCCTATCTAATGATCCAGGACGTAATCCTGGACGTGATGAATAAAAAAATCAGGGATTTTTCCTTGCTCGATTTCTGAATTTTCTTAGGATTTTCTTTCTCCATTCCATACATTTAACTATGAGAAAGGGGGTTAGAGATTTTTTCGAATTCGAAAGGGAAATATCAAGTGATCAGAAGAAACGGAGAGAGGGGGATTCGAACCCTCGGTACAAATAATTCGTACAACGGATTAGCAATCCGCCGCTTTAGTCCACTCAGCCATCTCTCCCAATTTTAAAAGGATAATTCCTATGTGACGCGTGAAGTAAAGGTTGATAAAAGTTTTTCCTTATCTTTCTTTATTCTATAAATATAGACGAATTTGATCAATCATCAATTCCCTTTAGATAATGATTCGAAACAGATATCTCCAATAGAAAGAGTACCTCTTTGATTTCGTCCGAAAAGTTCTTTCTTTTATTCCCCCGGCCTGGCCAGTACCTAGCCAGGCCATTCCTTGTTCCAACGAATCATAGATCAAATGATTGATTTGATTTGAAAACGAAAATGCTTGTTATTGAAGCAGCAACAAGGCTATTCCTATGATAGGAGTGTCGTTTCTTATTATGTTTTTCCTTTTCTCGATTTACTTAAATGGAATAAAAAATGGAATAAAAAAACATATTTTTTTCTATTATAATAGAACTCATATATTTCTTCAAAGAACATGTTTGAACCTGAACCCTTGAGTCCACA